CACCCCCTGGGATCGATAAACCTTTTGGACCTTATTAACCAAAGAGATCCGACTTTGCACTATAGTTAGCTCAGCACCAATCAAGAATGCCCAAGGAATTCCAAGAATTCTTGTTATACATTTGTTCCAACCCTCAATCCTCTTTTCGAGATTCATCGATATTGAATCAATCGAACGCACTTCTAACACCTGTTCCACTTTTGGAAGACCTTGCGTTATATCACCAGATCTTGATTTTTCATATATAAATGTAACTAATGTATCTCCTTCGTAAAGGATTTCCCCATAATGTCCATGAACAGTTGCTCCTGGAGTAGCCAAATAAGGCTTAGCCGATCGTATTACCACAGAGTCAACTTGAACAATTAGAACTTGACCCGATTTTAAATGCGGTCCTTTTTTGGCTATACATACATTTTCACAAAGAAACTGCCCAAGACTAACGATTGTAGGTGTCTCTTCACAATAATTGTAATGGAGAAAATACCAATTCAAATGGAATGGATTCAAAATGATGTTACTGCATGAATAGGGATTATAAATTTGACCATTTTCATCCAGTAAATAATATTTAAGTATTTGAAAAATATGTTTTAAATTGTCAAGTTGCAAATAGTTATTTACCAAGATCTGATTATGGGTTATTAAATGGGAAAATAAATCAAAATTATAAATTGGAAAGTCTGTTCCTAACGGGCCCAACGAATTCCTAATTGGAATTAGGGGGTCCTTTTTGATTGATTCTTTTATCACATTGGGAGATTTTACATCGTTGAATGGTCCTATTCGAGAACAATTGGATGATGACAAAATTATCAAAGATTGAGATTGCTTATTTCGATTCAACAACGTATGGATAGTTCCTTGATTTGGATTAAGGGATTCTTGAACCCTTGCCTTGGAATACGAATAACTGGAAGAAAACGGATTGACATTAGCGCGATCTGATCCATTCTCAGAGATCAATCCTGAACCCGACAGATCGTTCCTTTTTCCGGTATAAGAAATAGGTGACTTCGCTAAGTCGATTCTTAGAAAATATCTAAGCAAACCATTTGTCCTTATTTCAACAAAGGAAGCACAGGCCTTTTCGATCTTTTTGTCTTGGTCCCAATTCAACACTAAAGAAGTCCGAACTAATTGAATACTTGTGTCCCAAATTTCAAGAATTGGGTCGTAATAAAGGATATAATTGACAACTCGAAGTTGTAGATTATCACTTTCCTGCAAGAGATCCGGCGGGAAAAGTCTTCCTAAATTTATACCATCCGTTTTTTTATATGGGACTACAGGTTGAACCAAAACAAAATACTTTTTTTCATACCGAGAAAGTTTCATTCGTTGGATATAGAGCCAATTTTTCAATTTTTTGTATTCTTTGGAATTTGGTTTTCCCCCTGCTGGTGGTATCAATCGGAATGCCTTATTTGTCTTTCCAGGAAAATGGATATCTCCAGAAAAGATTATCAGTTTCATTTTTTCTGCTTTTTTCTTCACTCGGACCAATCCGCCTACCCGACTTCTTCTATTTAAAGTGATTTGTGTATCTACCCCAATAATACTATTGTGCCGTACCATTATGGAAGAAGATTCGCCCAAAATGTGGACTTCCACGGGAATAAAAAAAAATGGATTTACTTCCTTTTGATATTTTGGCCAAAATACCTTGACTCCTCGATACTCAATCAAATCCTCTTCGTTGACGATTGAATTCAGTTCTCTAGTCTCATATTTAGTAAGTCCCGAGCTCTTTCTTATATATCGAGGATCATCGAAATAAGCAAGAATGCTATTTCTACGGAGAATACCATTTCTGGGGATTTCCATTGAGATACCTGAAGAAGGTATTAGTTGGTTCTCGCCTTCTTGAATCGATTCGAGTGGGATGATGAATCTATTTCTTCGCCTCTTTGCCAATAAATCAGAATTCCCGTCGAGAATGGCCGGATATCTGCGATTACAACGACCAGTACATTTCATTCGATTAAGTTCTGAATAATCAGGAATCCTATCTCCTTTTTTATTTTTACCAGAAAAATACGAACTAAAAAATTTTTGTCTCACTTGATTATTAGTTACTGAGGGTTTAGAAATATATCTTCGCTTGACAGAAAGAGAATAAGCGTTCATTTGATCTTGATCCTTGTGGATCGAACAGGGGCCTAGACTGGATCTCCAGGGCTCCCCTAATAATATCCATAAATGACTTGTTTTTGGTAAGAGATGAATATTACCATATGTAAATTCAGGTGCATGGTACACATCGGTATTCCAGTGCATTTCACCCTCTGAGTCAGAATAAATATGTTTTCGAACCTTCTCTTTCAAATTCAAAGTGGATGTTCTCGCGCGAATCTCAGCAATCACTTGTTCTGATTCTACATATTGATCGTTTTGAACTAAAAGAAAACTTTTGGGCGGAATACACACATTGTGTATAATATCTTCACTCTCAATAGTTACATACAAGTCTCTAGAACATAGAAAAGCAGGATGTCCA